CCCAATTTGTGACCTACCATACTATCTGTTATATAAATAGGTAAATGCTCTTTCCCATTATGAATAGCAATTGTATGGCCGATCATTTTGGGTATAATGGTAGATGCCCGGGACCAAGTTACTATTATTTCTTTTTCTGTCCTTCGGTTGAGCTTCTCAATTTTTTCCAATAAATGATTAGCTACAAAGGGTTTTTTTTTTAGTGTTTTTAGTGAACGTGTCACAGCAAATTCCTCCTATCTTTTTTATTTTTTTTTTGTAAAGACGAAGAAACATATTTGATTTTCAATACTCTCCTATTTACTACGGCGACGGAGAATCAAACTATCACTATATTTTTTCTTTTTTCTATTTCTTCTTCCAAGCGCAGGATAACCCCAAGGGGTTGTGGGTTTTTTTCTACCAATTGGGGCCCTCCCTTCACCACCCCCATGGGGATGGTCTACAGGATTCATAACTACCCCTCTTACTACAGGACGCTTACCTAGCCAACACTTAGATCCGGCTCTACCCAAACTTTTCTGGTTCACCCCAAGATTACCCACTTGCCCGACTGTTGCTGAGCAGTTTTTGGATATCAAACGGACCTCCCCAGATGGTAATTTTAATGTGGCCGATTTACCCTCTTTTGCAATCAGTTTCGCTACAGCACCCGCAGCTCTCGCTAATTGTCCGCCCTTTCCAAGTGTGATTTCTATGTTATGTATGGCCGTGCCTAAGGGCATATCGGTTGAAGTAGATTCTTCTTTTTGATCAATCAAAACCCCTTCCCAAACTGTACAAGCTTCTTCCAAAGCATACGGCTTTCCGGATGTATATGATGATATCTAGACAGATGGATCTTATATGAATCGTATGATGAAGTACCACATGAGTTGATATATTGGAATCCAAATCTGCCGAATCACTCATGTTATGATCTTCTACATCCTAGGTCTCCCCGTTCCTTCATCTGGCTTATGTTCTTCATGTAGCATTCAGACCGAATGACTCTATGAAATTACGTCGATACTTCCACATATTACGGGTAACGTAGGAGACATCTCTATTTTTCCCCCGGGGTAGAATTACCACTGCTTAGCTTTCAATTCGCCTCTGACCATCAAATGAAATGTGAATAACTCGTCCTCCTCTCTTTGAAACAAGGGGCGCTTCCGGTTCTGTCGGTGCTTCAAACAATTTTGTCTTCTCCATATTACCATATCTCTAGAGTCAATAATTTTCTATGAGGAACTACTGAACTCAATCACTTGCTGCCGATACTCTTCAGTTTTCTGTTGAGGTCTATCCCGTAGAGGTACTCAAATTGGATCAGTGATCGATTTCTAGGTTTCGTCGTAAACCTAATTGGTTACTTCCAATTACGTAAATCAATAGTTCAAACCGCACTCAAAGGTAGGGCATTTCCCATTGAGATAGGAACTTCTGTACCAGAAACAATGGTATCTCCAATTATAGCCCCTCTGGGATGTAAAATATATCTCTTCTCACCATCCCTATAGTGTATGAGACAAATGTTTGCATTTCGATTAGGGTCGTATTCTATGGTTACGATTCTACCAGATATGTCTTTTTCATTCCGTCGAAAATCAATTTTACGGTATAGACGCTTATGACCTCCCCCTCTATGCCTTGCGGTAATGATTCCTCTGGCATTACGACCTTTACCACAACGACGCTGTCCATAGATCAAATTATTTCGTGGATTGGATTTCACTTGACTGCCGACGGTTCTGCTCGAGGTAGAAGTTTTGTATAAATGTATCGCCGTGTTATTAAGTATTTTGATTTAAGTTCTTTTCTTTCTAAATTTAAGTTCTTTTCTTTCTAAGAGGTGGAATAGAATAACCCGGTTGAAGCGTAATAATCATGCGTCTATAATGCATTGTATGTCCCATAATGGGTCCCTTTCTTCTACCCTTTCCCGGGAGTCGATGACTATTCATAGCTATTACCTTGACACCAAAAAAGAGTTCGACCCAATGCTTTATTTCTGTCCTAGTTGATCCTGATTCGACATTAGAAGTATATTGATTGTTCCCCAATAACCGAATACTTTTGTCTGTAAATACTGCATATTTGATTCCATCCATAAATCTATTTTCTTCCCTATGAGTTCCGGTATCGATAAGAATTCTACTTCTTACTGTTCATATGTTATGATATGAATATACCATAGTAATTATATTAATTCGTTATGTATGGATGATGAGATTCCATTGATACGGAGCCAATTCCAATAGACGTATTGAACGTTCGCGTTGTACTGCATCCAGCAGGAATTGAACCTACGAATTTGCCAATTATGAGTTGGGCGCTTTAACCATTCAGCCATGGATGCGTAATGGGGATTAGCATATATTTCAAGTATCTAGCCTAACTCTATAGAAAAATCGTTATATATTCTATATAATAATAAATATAATAATAATAAAAATTTCCAATTTCCAAGTCAAGTATCTAGCCTAACTCTATAGAAAAATCGTTATATATTCTATATAATAATAAATATAATAATAATTTCCAATTTCCAAGTCAAGTATCTAGCCTAACTCTATAGAAAAATCGTTATATATTCTATATAATAATAAATATAATAAAAATTTCCAAGTCAATTCTACATGATAATAATAAAAATTTCCAAGTCAATTCTACATGATAATAATAAAAATTTCCAAGTCAATTCTACATGATAATAATAAAAATTTCCAATATTAATTAAATACATATATAAATATAAAGTCAAATTTTAAAGAAATCCTAAGGAGGAATCAATATGAGGCAAGACAGGGCAAAACGACGTCTATATAAATCCTGGATTTTTGAGTTTAGGGAGGTATTGAGAGAGATCAAGAATTCTCACTATTTCTTAGATTCGTGGACCAAATTGGATTCAGTGGGATCTTTCATTCACGTTTTTTTCGACCAAGAACGTTTTATGAAACTCTTTGACCCACGAATAGTAAGTATCCTCTTTTCACGCGATTCGCAGGGTTCAACAAGCAATCGATCTTTCACGATCAAAGGTGTAGTACTGCTTGTAGTAGTGGTCCTTCTACATCGTCTTAACAATCGAAATCTGGTCGAAAGAAAAAATATCTATTTGAGGGGGCTTCTTCCTATACCCGTAAACTCCATTGGACCCAGAAATGATTCATTGGAAGACTCTTTTGAGTCTTCCAATATCCATAGGTTGATTGTTTCGCTCCTGTATCTTCCAAAAGGGAAAGAGATCCCTGAGAGTTCTTTCATGGATCCGAAAGAGAGTACTTGGATCAATCAAAGAAAGGTTCAACAACTTCCCAAAGAAATCGAAGAATTTCTTGGGAATCCTACAAGATCCTCTCGTTCTTTTTTCTCTGACAGATGGTCAGAACTTTATCTGGGTTCGACTCCTACTGAGAGGTCCACTAGAGATCAGAAATTGTTGAAGAAACAACAAGATGTTTCTTTTGTCCGTTTCAGGCGATCGGAAAATAAAGAAATGGTTGATATATTCAAGATAATTACGTATTTACAAAAAACCGTCTCAATTCATCCTATTTCATCAGATCAGGGATGCGATATGGTTCCGAAGGATGAACCGGATATGGACAGTTCCAAGAAGATTTCATTCTTGAACCAAAATCCATTTTTTGATTTATTTCATCTATTCCATGACCGGAACAGGGGAGGATACACGTTTCACCACGCAGAAGAGAGATTTCAAGAAATGGCGGATCTATTAACTCTATCAATAACCGAGCCGGATCTGGTGTATCATAAGGGATTTGCCTTTTCTATTGATTCCTGCGGATTGGATCAAAAAAAATTCTTGAATGAGGTATTCAACTCCAGGGATGAATCGAAAAAGAAATCTTTATTGGTTCTACCTCCTATTTTTTTTGAAGAGAATGAATCTTTTTATCGACAGATAAGAAAAAATTGGGTCCGGTGCGGGAATGCTTTGGAAGATCCAAAACCAAAAAGAGTGGTATTTGCTATCAACAACATAATGAAGGCAGTCAATCAATATAGATTGATCCAAAATCTGATTCAAATCCAATATAGCATCCATGGGTACATAAGAAATGGTTCGAATCGATTTTTTTTTATGAATAGATCCGATCGCAACTTCGAATATGGAATTCAAAGGGATCAAATAGGAAATGATACTCTGAATCATAGAACTATAATGAAATATACGATCAACCAACATTTATCAAATTTGAAAAAGAGTGAGAAGAAATGGTTCGATCCTCTTCTTTCTCGAACCGAGAGATCCATGAATCGGGATCCTGATGCATATAGATACAAATGGTCCAATGGGAGCAAGAATTTCCAGAAACATTTGGAACATTTCGTTTCTGAGCAGAAGAGCCGTTTTCAAGTTTTTCAAGTAGTGTTCGATCGATTACGTATTAATATTATTAATATATTAATTAATATTAATCAATATATTAATAATATTAATATTAATCAATATTCGATTGATTGGTCCAGGGTTTTCGACAAACAAGATCCTTCTAAGCCACTTCGTTTATTTTGGTCCACCTTTTTGCGTCTCTTTTTGCCCAAGTTCCGTCTCTTTTTGCCCAAGTTCCTTCTCTTTTTGTCTAAGTCACTTTCTTTTTTCTTTGTGAGTTTCGGGAATACCCCCATTCGTGGGTCCGAGATCCACATCTCTCAATTCAAAGGTCCGAATGATCAACTCTGCGATCAGTTGTTAGAATCAATAGGTGTTCAAATCGTTCATTTGAATAAATTGAAACCCTTCTTATTGGATGATCATAATACTTCCCAAAAATCGAAATTGTTGATCGATGGAGGAACAATATCACCATTTTTGTTCAATAAGATACCAAAGTGGACGATTGACTCATTCCATACTCCTACTAGAAAAAATCGCAGGAAATCCTTTGATAACACTGATTCCTATTTCTCAATGCTATCCCACGATCGAGACAATTGGATGAATCCCGTGAAACCATTTCATAGAAGTTCATTGATATCTTCTTTTTTAAAAGCAAATCGACTTCGATTCTTGAATAATCCACATCACTTCTGGTTCTATTGTAACAAAAGATTCCCTTTTTATGTAGAAAAGGCCCGTATCAATAATTATGATCTTACGTATGGACAATTCCTTAATATCTTGTTCACTGGCAACAAAAAATTTTCTTTGTGCGTCGGTAAAAAAAAACATGTTTTTTCGGAGAGAGATGCTATTTCAACGATCGAGTCACGGGTATCTAACATATTCATACCTAACGATTTTCCAATTCTATCCGCTCGATTCGTTCGTAGAGCTCTTTACGCAATCGCAGACATTTCTGGAACACCTCTAACAGAGGGACAAATAGTCAATTTAGAAAGAACTTATTGTCAACCTCTTTCAGATATGAATCCGTCTGATTCAGAAGGGAAGAACTTGCATCAGTATCTCAATCTCAATTTCAATTCAAACATGGGTTTGATTCACATTCCATGTTCTGATAAATATTTACGAGCCAAAAAGAGGAAAAAACAGAGTCTTTGTCTAAAGAAATGCGTTGAGAAACGGCAGATGGATAGAATCTTTCTACGAGCAAATCTCTCAAAAAAATGGAAGCTGTTCCAAACATATCTGCCATGGTTCTTTACTTCGACAGGGTACAAATATCTAACTTCGATAGGGTACCAATATCTACATCTAAATTTCATCCTTTTAGATACTTTTTTAGACCTATTGCCGATACCGATACGAAGTAGCAGTCAAAAAGTTGTATCCATTTTTCACGATATTATGGATATATCACGGCGAATTCCTCGGAAAATATGGTGGGCGATTCTTCCACAACGGAATCGGATAAGTCAGATTTCGAGGAAGTGTTTACATAGTCTTCTTCTGTCCGAAGAAATGATTCATCGAAATAATGAGTCACCCCTTTCATTCTGGGTACATCTGGGATCACCAAATGCTCGGGAGTTCTTCTATTCAATCCTTTTCCTTCTTCTTGTTGCTGGATATCTCGTTCGTACACATCTTCTCTTTGTTTCCCGAGCCTCTAGTGAGTTACAGACAGAGTTCGAAAAGATCAAATCTTTGATGATTCCATCATACATGATTGAGTTACGAAAACTTCTGGATGGGTATCCTCCATCTGAACTGAATTCTTTCTGGTTAAAGAATCTCTTTCTAGTTGCTCTGAAACAATTAGGATATTTTCTAGAAGAAATACGGGGTTCTGCTTTTGGCAGCAACATGCTATTGGGTGGTGGTCCCGCTTATGGGGTCAAATCAATACGTTCTAAGAAGAAATATTTGAATATCAATCTCATCGATATCATCGATTTCCTAAGTCTTATACCAAATCCCATCAATCGAATAACTTTTTCGAGAAATACGAGACATCTAAGTCGTACAAGTAAAGAGATCTATTCATTGATAAGAAAAAGAAAAAACGTGAACGGTGCTTGGATTGATGATAAAATCGAATCCTGGTTCGCGAACAGTGATTCGATTGATGATGAAGAAAGAGAATTCTTGGTTCAGTTCTCCACCTTAACGAAGGAAGAAAGGATTGATAAAATTCTATTGAGTCTGACTCATAGTGATCATTTCTCAAAGAATGACTCTGGTTATCAAATGATTGAACAACCGGGATCCGTTTACTTACGATACTTAGTTGACATTCATAAAAAGCGTCTAATGAATTATGAGTTCAATAGATCCTGTTTAGCAGAAAGGCGGATATTCCTTGCTCATTATCAGACAATCACTTATTCACATTCACAAACCTCGTGTGGGGCTAATAGTTTTAATTTCCCATCTCATGGAAAACCCTTTTCGCTCCGATTAGCCCTATCCCCCTCTAGGGGTATTTTAGTGATAGGTTCTATAGGAACTGGACGATCCTATTTGGTCAAATACCTAGCGACAAACTCCTACGTTCCTTTCATTACGGTATTTACGAACAAGTTCCTGGATGACAAGCCTCAAGGTTATTTTTATGAAGAGAGCGATTTTGAAGATGATGATGACGATTTTGATGATAGTAACGACGATGACCTTGACCTTGATATTGATATTGATATTGAAAAGGAGCTGCTAACTTTGACGAGTGAGATAACTATAGATAGGGAAATGACGCCGAAAATAGACCTATTTGATATCACCCTTCAACTCGAATTAGCAAAATCAATGTCTCCTTGCATAATATGGATTCCAAACATTCATGATCTGTCTGTGAATGAGTCAAATTACTTATCCCTCGGTCTATTAGTGAACCATCTCTCCGGGGATTGTGAGGATTGTGAAAGCTCCTCCACTAGAAATATTCTAGTTATTGCTTCGACTCATATTCCCAAAAAAGTGGATCCCGCTCTAATAGCTCCGAATAAATTAAATACATGCATTAAGGTACGAAGGCTTCTTATTCCACAACAACGAAAGCACTTTTTCACTCTTTCATATACTAAGGGATTTCACTTGGAAAAGAAAATGTTCCATACTAATGGATTCGGGTCCATAACCATGGT